GTCGATACTAATTATTATTTAATTGTAAAAAAAAAAGAGTTAAGGTACATATAATAGGTAATTTTATATATATTATTATTTTAAAGAATTATTTTTTTTTGAGCAGAAAAAAAAAAATATTAATTTTTAATTTCATTCTAAAGATTTTAATTTTCACTCATATATTAATCCTATAATTAAAAAAAAGAAAAAGTTCCCTTGTTCTTACTTTGCTACGACTTACTCTTTCTAAGTTTATAAAAACCTCGATAAAGGCGACGGACAATATGTACCAATAGAGTTACCAATTCAATGTTTCTTTCTATTAAACATTTACTTTTAAATTCTATTTCAAATAAGTATATAAACTAATATCCAATATTATTTTTTAACTATTAAAAATAATAACTGTAGCACAAGTTAATGCCTTTTTATAAGTGTCATGATACCTGACTTTATATAATTTATATTTATTTATTAATCATAATTTATTATAATCTGATAGACGGCCATGCAACAACTGAGTTATATATTCAAAAAAAGGTAAGGTATTGCGCGGACTATCGAATTAAATCTCATGCTCCTCTAACAGGAATTACTAAACGGCCAAATTATTAGATTTTAACGTTTAAACGTATACTATTCGGGAATTTTTAAAATATTTTTATATTTATGTTTATTGGGACAGTTCCCATTCAATACCATAAATTTCATAATTTAGATTTTATGTAAGTAATTTATTTATTTATTAAATTTTCTTAAAAATTTTTATATTTCACCATATAATTTTCTTTTATTACTTAAATAAATTTTTGTTATTCTTATTTATTTATTCCGTTCTCTTTAACTATTAATTTAATCCTTATGTATAACCGCGACTGCTGGCACATTTTTTTGTCGGATTTAAAGGAATATTTATATATCTTGCTTTAGCAAATTGTATAATATTACTGACTGCTGTCGTTTTGATCAAATTTTGTCTCAGAAATGATGCGGCTTTTTCACTAAATGTCTTAGGTTTAATTGATTTTTATTATTATTAATCCTGGTATTTAAAATATATAATTATATTATATATTTTTACTCGTTTATGCGCTTTCACTAACAATGTCTATGAATCTTCCCAATTTTAGATTTTACCATAATCAAATAAATAGCAATTTTTTTTTTTTTTTTAATATTAATTATTATTAATAATATGATAAATGAATACAGAAAAATAATTAAATTTTTTTTTTTTTTTAGATTTTTTCAATAATTTTTTTTTTTTTAATATTAATTATTATTAATAATATGATAAATGAATACAGAAAAATAATTAAATTTTTTTTTTTTTTTTTTAGATTTTTTCAATAATTTTTTTTTTTTAATATTAATTATTATTAATAATATGATACATAAATCCTTACGTACGATATGTCATTTAGTGTAAATTGTAGATAGAAACCTTCCTGTCTTGCGACGGAATTAACTCAAATCATGTACGGTTTTAAAGGACGAACAGTCCTACCCTTAATTTCTTCTGCTAAAATTTGGATACCATAATTCAACATCGAGGTAACAAGTAATGGAAACAATAACATCTTTATTTCATCTTTGTTCTGTTATCCCTAAGGTAACTGTTATCTAACAACAATAGTAATAGTTTATTTATAAATAATTGGGTCATTTTATGTCTACTTTTGTAACTGTTAAAATTATTATTTAAACAGTAATTAAATATTTTTACTTATCAATGTTTTTAATAAAAGATGAGCACCCCACTCAAACTACCTGTAAATAATATAAGTAACATTATTATTTAAAAGTAGTAAAGTTCTTAGGGTCTTTTCGTCTTACAATTTTAAATAGCATCTTCACTATTATTTCAATTTTATAAAAGTTTTTATTTAAGACAATGAAGTATTCGTGACACCATTCATACTATCCTTCAATTAAAAGGCAAATTATTATGCTACATTGTGACTCTCAGATTAAAGCCGCCGTTTAAAATATAATTGAACTTTAAACCTTTTATAATTCAAAGTACTTATATTCCACTGGGCAGGTAACACCTGATATTTTTCATCTGGCTATGTTTTTGGTAAACAGTCGATACTTTTTTTTTTGTCGAGTTCCTTAAATAAAATTAACATTTTTTTTATATATACACTTGTTTTTAGTAATACAGTACAAAAATTATTATTTTTTTTATAATTTTTAATTAAAATCTCCTTTTTTAATGAGAGGCTGATTTATATATATATATATATATTATCTTGTATATAATTTAATTTTAATAATTCTTACATTATTTATTCTATTCAATTTTTTCTTTATAGAATATCTTATTACTATTACTTTTCATCCGAAATTTTTACTAACACTTTTTTTTTTTACTTTATTTTAAGAAAATCTTACATATTATTATAAATTACAACTTAACTTATTATAAGATAGCTGTTTCCAAGCTTACTTTTAATTTATTTTTTATTAGTAATAAATTCTAATTTATCTATAATTTTATGTGTATTTATTTTCGATTAAATCTTTTTATTATTTGATAAATTATCTTTAAATAAAATATCTGTTTAATCTTTACAAAAGAATACTATACTAAAATATATTTCATAAGAAACCAGCTATATCCAAAATCGTTTAACATTTCATTGCTAATTGCAACTATTCCAAAAATTTTTCTACATTTATTGGTAATTTCATTTTTATAATTGTCGCAATTAGATCTTTTGGTTTCGGGTAATAAAAAACTTTTCTAATTTATTTCCATATAGATTTATAACTTGCTTTTTATTTTTCTTGTAAGAACATGATGCAAAAGGTAATTGATAATCAATGTTTTCTATTTTTAATTTATATTTAATTTCCTTTATAGTACTAATTTTAAAGATAATATATTAAGACTATTTTAATTTAATTTTAAATTTTATTAAATATTTTCATTCGCCATTACTAATATTTTAAAAGATCTTTCTATTTTTTATTATACTAAGATGGTTCAGTTCTTTTTTTTTTTTTATACTTTTTAGTCCTTTTATATTAAAATTGGTATTTTATATAAAATAATTAATATTTTTCTTTTTAATATTTAAAAATAAGATTTAAATATTTTTATTGCAAGATAGAAGGAATCGAACCTTCTTTATTAGGAGGATGAGTCCCATAATTTAACCTATAATATAATCTTACTCTTTTTTAATTAAAAATATAGAATTAAAGAGATTCGAACTCTTAAGAGTTTGTTTTGAAGACAAATCGTTTTACTTAAACGTATAATTCTTAATTTTTTTTTTTACACACCATACCAAATTTAAATAACAACTCGTTTTATTATATAAAAAAAAAATCTTTTTTTTTAATAAGTAATATATATATTAATTAGATATTTTAATTATAAGTAATTTTTAATTTAAAAGAATATTAAAATATCACTTGATGCCACAATTAGATTTCATTTTCTACTTATCTCAAATTAACCATTTGTTCTTATTCTTAATTATATTATCAACTATAATTATATATGTTTTCCCTAAAATTATATATAGGAAAGAATACATAAAAAATAAAGATAGTAATTTACATTATGACAAAAAAATTACTTATATTTTCTCAAAATATATTTTATAAATTATACTAGAATAATAATTTTTTAAATGATATCATATTTTGACGTGTTCGAATCATTTTCGTTTTTAAATAATTGAGTATTCACATTTTATTTTTTAAGTTTTATATTAATGTTAAGTATAATTTTATTTATATTAAATAATAATATTATACCAACTAGATATAATTTTATTTTAGAAAAAATTTCTTTTCTTTTTTTAAAAAATTTAAAAACTGTAAACGTAAATTTTATGTATTTTATATTTATTATATTTTTTTTAATTTTAGTCTTTAACTTTAATGGATTAGTCGTTTATAGCTATCCTTATACAACACATTTCAGCTTAACTTTTTTCTTATCCTTTTCTAGTTGAATAGGTATAATATTATACAGTGTTTATTTAAATAGAAGTAATTTTTTTAGTTCTTTTATGCCACAAGAAGCTCCATTATGATTGTCTTCTTTATTAGTTATAATTGAAATAATTAGTTCCTTTGCCAGGCCTTTAGCTTTAGGATTAAGATTGGCAGCGAATTTAACTGCAGGTCACCTTTTATTAGGAATATTATCAAATTTCGGATTTATGTTACTATGTTATTTTTGCAATTTTTACAATATTATTATTATAACCTTCTTGTTATTATTTATAACAATGGAAATTTTTATAGCTTTCGTTCAGTCGGTGGTTTTTTGTTTATTACTTGAAGTCTATCTAAATGACGCTTTAGAAATTCATTAATTATATACTTATAATAAATATGAAAAGATATCATCCTTATCATTTAGTAGATCAAAGTCCCTGACCTTATTTTATGGCCGTTTCCGTATTACTTATGGCAATAGGGGCAACTATATATATGCATTATCATTATTTTATTTTTATTTTTATAGGTTTTAGTTTTGTTACAATAGTGTTTTCTTTTTGAGTTAGGGATATTATTAGAGAATCCACTTTTCAAGGTAACCACACACAAAAGATTCAAAAAGGTTTGAAATTAGGATTTTCTTTATTCTTAATTTCTGAAATTATGTTTTTTTTTTCTTTTTTTTGAGCTTATTTTCATATGGCGTTATCTCCTGCCGTCGAAATTGGTTGCATGTGAGCTCCTCAAGGAATAAATCCCATTAGTCCTTGAGGACTCCCTTTAACTAATACAGCTCTTTTAATTGGATCTGGTTTTACTTTGACTTGGAGTCATTATTCAATTAAATGTGGAAATAAAAAAGAAGCTTTGGTATCTTTATTTTTAACTATATTTATGGGAGTAATTTTTACCATAATTCAATTATATGAATATAAACAAGCTCCTTTTTCTATTGCCGACTGTGTTTATGGGTCTTGTTTCTTTTTATTAACAGGATTTCATGGAGTTCATGTATTAGGTGGAACTGTATTCTTAATTGTTAATCTTTATAGATTAAATGAATATCATTTTATGACCACAAGACATTTAAGTTTTGAATTCGCTTCTTGGTACTGACATTTTGTAGATGTTATTTGAATTTTACTATATATTATCGTATATTATTGAGGAATTTAAAAAGAAAATTACAACAGTAAAATGAAACATAATTTATATATAACACGTTGAATATTCTCAACTAATCATAAAGATATAGGAACATTATATTTAATATTCGGATTTTTATCTGGATTAATAGGAACTTCTTTGAGTATGATTATGAGATACGAATTATCATCCCCTGGAAACGTATTAGGAGATTCTCATTTATATAATGTAGTAGTTACAGCTCACGCTTTCGTAATGATATTCTTTATGGTAATGCCAGTATTAATAGGAGGTTTCGGAAATTGATTTGTACCTTTATACATAGGTGCACCAGATATGGCTTTTCCAAGATTAAATAATCTAAGTTTTTGACTTTTACCTCCCGCCTTATTTCTTTTAATTGGATCATCAATTTCAGAATCTGGAGCAGGTACAGGATGAACAGTTTATCCTCCTTTATCATCAAAGGCAGCCCATTCAGGTCCCGCAGTTGATATGGCTATATTTAGCTTACATATAGCTGGAGTTTCTTCTATTGCCGGAGCAATTAATTTTATCAGCACTATAGGAAATATGAGAAGCCCTGGAATGAATTGATTCAAATTACCTTTATTTGTATGATCAGTTTTTATAACAGCTATTTTATTATTATTATCCTTACCTGTATTAGCAGGTGCTATTACTATGTTGTTAACAGACAGAAATTTCAACTGTTCATTTTTTAATCCATCTGGTGGAGGAGATCCAATATTGTATCAACATTTATTTTGATTTTTTGGACACCCAGAAGTTTACATATTAATTTTACCAGGATTTGGAATTATTTCTCAGGTTTTATGTGTATTCTGCGGTAAAAGACAAGTTTTTGGTTATTTAGGAATGGTTTATGCTCAGTTATCTATTGCTACTCTAGGTTTTATAGTATGAGCTCATCATATGTTTACCGTAGGTATGGATGTTGATACCAGAGCTTATTTTACAACTGCAACCATGATTATAGCAGTACCAACGGGTATAAAAATATTTAGTTGATTAGCTACCATTTACGGAGGAAATATAGTATTTAAAACACCTATGTTATTCGCCCTAGGGTTTTTATTCTTATTTACTTTGGGCGGATTAACCGGAATAGTATTAGCAAACGGATCTTTAGACATATTGATGCATGATACATACTATGTTGTTGCACATTTTCATTATGTATTAAGTTTAGGAGCTGTTTTCGCTCTTTTTTCTGGTTTTTATTTTTGATTCGGTAAAATCACAGGATATAACTATAATGAAAAATTAGGAAAATTACATTTTTATCTACTATTTATAGGAGTTAATTTAACATTTTTCCCTCAACATTTTTTAGGTTTATCGGGTATGCCAAGAAGATACTCTGACTATCCAGATTGTTATTACTTTTGAAACTGAATTAGTTCTTTTGGATCTTTGATTTCAATTATAGGTGTAGTTGTATTTGTTTATCTTATATTTGAAAGTTTTGCAAAAGGTTCAAAATTTGATTATAATGTTCATAATAATGAATTTAATACATTAGAATGAGCTATGTCTTCTCCAACTGAAGAACATACTTTTAATGAATTAGCGACTCTTTATGTTCATAAGAAAGATAAAATTTATTAAAGATTAGATTAAGAAAAACTTCTCCTATTTTATCTCCTATAAATAATGCCTTAATAGATTTACCTACTCCTGTAGCTTTATCTTATTTATGAAATTTTGGTTCATTACTAGGTTTTATATTGGTTTTGCAAATAGTAACTGGAATATTATTAGCAATGCATTATTGTTCACATGTAGATTATGCGTTTATGTCTATCCAACATATAATGAGAGATGTTAATAATGGATGACTTATTAGGTATTTGCACGTAAACGGAGCATCAATGTTTTTTGTGTTTGTTTATATTCATGTAGCCAGAGGGCTTTATTACGGCAGTTATCTAAAAAAAGCCATATGAAATGTAGGTATAATTATATTTTTAATTATGATGCTTACAGCATTTATAGGTTATGTTCTTCCTTGAGGTCAAATGTCTTTTTGAGGGGCCACAGTCATTACTAACTTTTTATCTGCTATTCCTTATATAGGTACCGATATTGTTTATTGAGTTTGAGGTGGATTTAGTGTAAGTAATCCTACTTTAAACAAATTTTATAGTTTACATTATCTATTTCCATTTATTTTAGTTGGTTTAGTAATAATACATTTAGTTTATTTACATAATTTGGGTTCTAGTAATAGTATAGGTATAAATGGTAATGTTGACAAAATACCTTTTCACCCTTATTATACTATAAAAGATTTATATGGAATACTTGTAGCTTGTTTTATATTGTCTTTTTTAGTTTTTTATCACCCTAATTTATTGGGAGATCCAGAAAATTTTATTAAAGCTAACCCTTTAGTAACACCTGTGCATATCATGCCAGAATGGTATTTTTTATTTGCATATGCTATATTAAGAGCGATACCTAATAAATTAGGAGGAGTAATAGCATTAGTTATGTCAATATTAATTCTTTTTATAGCACCTTATACACACACTAGTAAATACCAAGCTCTTACTTTTAGGCCAATTAGTAAAATTTTTTTTTGATTTTTCATTGCTAATTTTTTTTTACTAACTTGAATAGGTTCTCAACCCGTTGAAGACCCTTTTATATTAATAGGACAATTGTCTAGTGTATTCTACTTTAGTTATTTTTTAATATTAATGCCTATTTCGGGAATTGTTGATAATTATTTAATAAATAAATTAGTATAAGTAATTTTTTAAAAATAATAATTTATATACATTATAATGCAATTGTTAAACAATAATTATATTAATCTTTTTTTTCTCATAACATTTTTTTCATTTTCTTTATTTTTAACAAGAAAATACATTTATTCTATCTTTGTTCTAGCCTTAAATATATTTATTGTTTCTTATTTTATTTTAAAAATGAAAAATGAATACTTAACTTTTATAATTTTAATGATTTATTTAGGAGCTATCTGCATTATCTTTTTATTTGTTTTGATGTTAATAAATTTAAACGAAGAAAAAATAAATAAACAAAGTTTTTCAAATAATCATTTATTAAAAAATAGATTAATTTATTTTTTGATCTCATCTTTTATAATTTTTATATTATTTTTTCTTAAGATTATATTTTTAAGTGAAAGTAAAAATGAATTTATTTGAGCTTTTAGTTTAGATAAACAGAACTCAGTTCTATTCAGTATATCTTATTTATTGTATAGTCAATATTTTCAGTTTGTCTTTTTTTTAGTTATAACACTTTTAATTAGTATGATAGGAGTAGGAGTATTAACTCCAAAAGAATTCGAAAATATTCTTTTTAAAGAAAAAAGTTATTATAACAATAAGAAATTATTGGTTAAATTAAAATAAATATTTAAAAAATTAAAATAGAAATGTTATTTCTAAAAGATTTACCTCTTGAAAAAGGAATTAATTTGCAAGAACCAAGTAATTTAATAACTTTAAGATTAATTATTTTGCATAATTTAATTATGTTTATAGTTATATTTTTAGTAGTTGGAGTTGGTTTTATTTTAATAAATATTTTATTAACAAAAAATAAAAACAAATATTTAACACATTCTCCGAGAATTGAACAAATTTGGACAATTATACCTATGCTTATTACCTTGTATATAGCTTACAATTCAATATGAATATTATATGAAAATGACTCTATATTAGAACCTAAGATTACAATAAAAGCTATAGGACATCAGTGATATTGGGAATATGAACAAAATGATTGAATATATGGATCTATTAATATAGATCAATATATGAAACCTACAAATGACTTGATAGAAGGAGAAGTTAGATTATTAGAAGTTAGCGATCCATATTGTTTTCCAGTCAACACACAAGTAAGGTTGATGACTTATTCTAAAGATGTAATTCATTCATTCGCTATTCCTTCTCTAGGTTTAAAATCGGACGCTGTACCTGGAAGAATAAATCAATTACCTTTAGAATCTTTCAGAGTAGGAACTTTTTATGGACAATGTTCTGAAATTTGTGGAGAACTTCACGCATTTATGCCATGCTGTTTAAAATCTTTAACAGTCGACCAATGAAATATATGGTTAAAAAATAATATTGAAATGGAAGATTCCTTTTAATTAAAAATAGAAATTAAATAATAAAATATTATAGTATTTTACGGAATGTTCGTTTTTATATTATGTCTTATAGGAATTTTAATTAAAAGGAGAAATTTAATATCTTTATTAATATTTATAGAATTAATGTTTATTTCTTTGACTACTAATTTTTTAATTATTTCTTACTTGAATTTTAGTTCTTATGGACAAATAATTTCACTAAGTATTATAATAATTTCTGCAGCAGAAACTGCTATTGCTTTATCATTACTGGTTTCATTCTATCGTATTAGAGGAAATATAGGAACCAAACTTTTTAACATAACAAAAGGAAGAATTGTATAATCTTATAATTTTAATAATAAAATTTTTATTTATAATAATTCCTACATTATTATCAGTAGCATTTTTAACTCTTTTAGAAAGAAAAATTTTAGGTTATTCTCAATTAAGGAAAGGCCCTAACGTTGTAGGTCTGTACGGAAACCTTCAACCTCTTAGCGATGGTTTAAAATTGTTTTCTAAAGAACTTCTTATACCTAGTCATGTAGATTTATTTTTGTATTTTAGTGCACCTATTTTAAGTTTAACTATAGCTTTTGTAGTATGATTCATAATACCAGTAAATATCTCTACTTCTGTTATTTATATAAACTTTAATTTATTATTAATTCTTGCTTTATCTACGATAGGTGTATATGCCATATTAATTTCAGGTTGATCAAGTAATTCAAAATATTCTTTTTTAGGTTCAATGAGAGCAGCAGCTCAAATGATAAGTTATGAAATATGTTTAGGATTAATCTTAATTTCAGCTATTTTAATAAGTGGTAAAATAAATCTAAATAACATTATTACAACTCAAGAGAATTCAATTATTTTCCTCATTCCATTATTTCCATTTGCTATTATGTTTTTCATTTCATCTCTTGCCGAAACTCACAGAGCTCCTTTTGATCTAACCGAAGGAGAGTCTGAATTAGTATCAGGGTTTAATGTTGAATATTCTTCTATGTCATTTGCTCTTTTTTTCCTTGCAGAATATTCTCACATAATATTTATGAGCGCTCTCTTTTCTATACTATTTTTAGGAGGCTTTTCGTTTTTTCAAATAACATCTTTTTTATTTTTATTTATTAAAACGGGTATTTTATGTTTTGTTTTTGTTTGAGTAAGAACTTCTTTTCCTAGATTAAGGTACGATCAGTTAATGTCTCTATTATGAAAATCTTACTTACCTATAAGCTTATTTTTAGTTATTTTTATTAATTCAATTATTTGAACCTTTAATGCATTACCTTATTAAATAAATTAGATGTTTTTTCTTTTTTTTTTTTCTATTATTATCATTATTTTTATGACTATAAATAATAATAAATTTATAAATAAATATATATTATATGTTTACATATTTTTTTTTAACTTTCTAACTATATTATTAATCTTTTTTAATTATTTTCTTAATTACCAAAATTTTATTAAAATTAATTGGTCTGATACTTTAATTTCAAATAATTGAGGAAAAGAAATGTTATCATTGGATGGTATATCCTTATGATTCATATTTTTAAGCAATTTGTTAATAATAATAGTATTAATACTAAGTTGAAATAATATAAAAATATTTAAAAAAGAGTTTTTAATATTGAATTTCATTTTATTTATAATGTTGATTGGAGTTTTTTCAACCACTGATTTATTATGGTTTTTTATTTTATTTGAATCGGTGTTAATACCAATGTTTATAATTATAGGTATATGAGGTAATAGAAAAGAAAAAATAAAAGCAGCTTATTACTTTTTTTTTTATACCTTTACAGGTTCAATTGGGATGCTTTTATCTATATTTAATTTGTATTATATCATTGGTACAACAAATTATACTATGTTATTATATATAGAATTACCTGTTTATACACAATTTTGAATTTTTATAGGTTTTTTTTTAAGTTTAGCTGTTAAAATTCCAATGATACCTTTTCATATTTGACTTCCCCAGGCACATGTAGAAGCCCCAACATCGGGTTCCATTTTACTAGCGGGTATTTTACTTAAATTAGGAGGGTACGGAATGATTAGATTAATGTTTCCTTTATTACCAATAAGTTCAAAATATTTTTCACCTTTTATCATTTTAATTAGTTTAATTGGTATAATTTATGGAGGGCTTAATACTATAAGGCAAAACGATATGAAAAGATTAATTGCTTACTCTTCTATTTCTCATATGGGATTAGTAACTTTAGCAATTTTTACTCATTCCTTGGAAGGGTTAATTGGTTCTTATTTATTAATGTTATCACACGGTTTAACTAGTTCAGGACTATTTATGGCTGTTGGTATATTATATGATAGGTTTCATGTAAGAACTATAAAGTATTTTAAAGGTTTGGTTATAATTATGCCGATATTTAGCATTATATTTTTTTTACTTATAATAAGCAACACTTCTTTTCCTGTAACCTTTAATTTTATTTCAGAATTATATTGTTTAGTATCAGCTTTTAAATATTCTTTTTTCACTGGAATTTTTACTGTTTTGAGTGTTTTTCTATCAGCTATATATTCTTTTTTTCTGCTTAACAGAATATTATTTGGAAGTCTAAGTATGTTTTTAAAAAAAACGATTGAAATTAATTTAAGGGAATTTTCTTCTTATTTTTTGATTATTATTCCTACTTTATTTTTAGGATTTAATCCATTTTTTGTTATAAATTCTATACTTACAAGTGCATATTATAATATTTCTTTTTAATAGATGAAAAAGATTAACGTAAATTATAATATTTTTTTTTTCACAATATTTATATTTTGCTTACTAATTATTATTATACAAGATGAAATAGATAAAAATTTAGGATTCATTATCTTGTTTATAATAATATATATTAATGTATTGATAATTAGTAACAAAATAACATTAACAAATAATCTACTAAATGTTTTTATTTTGTTAGGATCTGTTATAATAATATCTACAAAAAATTTATTTATAATATATATGGGATTAGAAATTCAAACTTTTTCGTTGTTTATTCTATTAGCGGTAAACAGAACTAATTTAATATCTATTGAATCTAGTATAAAATTCTTTATATTTAGTGCAATATCAACAGGAATATTTTTAATGGGATTATATTTATACAGTTTATCTGGTTCTGATTTTTTTACTCCTAATAATTTATTAATAAATAAAAATTTTTATTTTCAAATAAGTATTGTACTTATGATTATCTCACTTACATTTAAATTAGGGTTATTTCCCTTTCACTTCTGAATCTCGGATGTATACCAAGGGTCTACTTGAGAAATTATTGGAGTTATAAGCTTGATCCCTAAAATATCAATAATTATTGTATTGATTCAGTTTAATTTAGCAATTATTTTTCAAATAATAGGGATAGGTTCAATAATTATCGGAACATTAGGAGCTTTAAATCAAACAAAAATCAAAAGATTTTTAGCATATAGTGGAATAAATACGGTTGGATACATAGTTACATGTTTTATTTTAATAAACGAGAATAAATACACTATAATTATTATATTTATAATCTCTTATTTTATAAACTTTATAAATTTGTTATTGGTATTAAAACTATCTTATTTAAATTTTAATAGTTATATTATAGATCTATATAAAAAGATAAAAAATGAAAAATTATTACTTTATTCAATTACAATAATTTTATTTTCGATGACAGGTATTCCTCCTTTAATTGGTTTTATTCCTAAATGGTTTCTTATTAATAACTTAATAAATGAAAATTATTTTATTATTTCATTAACGATCTTAATAACAAGTGTTATTTCAGCATTTTATTATTGTAGAATTATAAATATAGTAGTATTTTTGGAAATACATAATAATAATAATAATAATAATAATAATAATAAAAGTAATAAATTATTTTTTCCTTCTTATTTAATAAGTGTATTTACTATATTTAATTTTTCTTTTATTTTTTTTTATTATATAATAATATTATTAACAATGTTTTTTTAATTATTTTTAATTTGTATTTGTTGTTGTTTTTCATACCTTTTATTATTTTTTTGCAATGTTCATTAGGAGGTAGATTCATAGGAATCCAGGGAACAAAAAGTTTATCTGCCATCTTGTCCTATATTGTTTTTTTTTTTACAATTATTATATCTTATTATTCTTTAAATAAGAATACGTTTTATATTTTAAAAGTAAAAGAATGAATAAAATTAGGTATTATTAATAATTCTTTTTTAATCAGTATTGACAAAATATCCGTATTTATGGCCTTTCTTGTGTCTTTTGTTTCTTTCTGTGTACATATATATTCTATTTCATACATGAGTGATGATCCTCATATATGTAGATTTATGTCTTATCTTTCATTATTTACTTTCTTTATGTTAGTACTAATATTTTCTAATAATTTATGTCAATTATTTATAGGATGAGAAGGAGTTGGTATATGTTCCTACTTATTGATAAATTTTTGATTTACCAGAATGCAAGCAAATAAGTCCGCGATAAAAGCTGTTCTTATAAATAAAATAGGAGATATTGGATTTATTTGTAGTATCGTTATTATTTGAACCCAATTAGGATCTATGAATTATTACAGCTTAATATCTGTTACCCACTTCATAAATATAAAATTATTGAATTTATTAAATTTTTTCTTTTTTTTAGGAATAATAGCAAAATCTGCTCAAATAGGTTTACACATGTGATTACCTGACGCTATGGAAGGACCTACTCCTGTATCTGCTTTAATACATGCTGCAACTATGGTGACAGCTGGTGTTTTCTTTATAATTAGATTATCACCCTTTTTTGAAAAAACTCCTATTATACTTTTCCTATTTATTTTTATAGGAAGTTTTACAAGTATAATGAGTGCTATTTTTGGTGTGTTCCAAAATGATATAAAAAAAGTAATTGCTTATTCTACTTGTAGTCAGTTAGGATATATGGTTTTGATATGTGGATTTTCACAATATAAAATGGCACTTTTTCATCTTATTAATCACGGCTTTTTCAAAGCATTATTGTTTCTTAGTGCAGGATCAATAATTCATACATTGTCTGATGAACAAGATTTAAGAAGGATGGGAAATTTATCAAATGGAAGCATATTTACTTATATATGTTTTTTTTTTGGTTCACTTTCTTTAGCGGGTATACCATTTCTAACTGGTTTTTATTCTAAAGATTTATTAATTGAATTAACTTTCAATTCTCATATATTTAATTTCGTTTTTTATATGTCTGTATCGGCAGCTTTTTTAACAGCATTCTATTCTCTTAGATTATTATTTCTTACTTTTTTGTCAACTCCACAATTTTTTAGAAAAAAAAGTATTTTTTATAAAGAAATTTTCAATTTATCACACTTTTCTCAATTATTATTATTAGCAGGAGCGGTTTTTGTAGGGTTTTTAATAAAATTTGTGGTATTAGAAGACTTATCTCCTGTAATTATAAAAAATGTTTATAAATTTTTACCCTTGATTTTAAGTATATTAAGTTTATTTATTATAACTGTTTTATTAATATATAAAATTAAAATAATAAATATTTATTTTTCTCTTTTTATCAATAGAACATATTCTTTCTTTTGTAATTTGAGTTTTATTGATAATATTATAAATTATTATATTATAAAGAAATCGATAAAATATACTTATATTATCACTTATATAATATTAGATAATCAGTTCTTAGAAAAAATTGGTCCTACATACATATCTAAATTAATGAAAAATATTGGATCTCAGACAACCCTTTTACACAATGGAAGAATTCATAATTATATTTTCAGTTTTATTTTATTTTCTACTATTTTTATAATTTTTAATTATAATTAATATATAAAAATATAAAAAAGATCAGATCAATAGTAATTACACAATATTATGCATTTTATTATTGTTATCATTGTTTTTGTCAACAATAATATCCACATTGTCTTATTTTTTAACTTGGAAAAATCCAAATAAAGAAAAATTAACTACATACGAGTGCGGCTTTAATCCTATATATTACCCAGGAAAACCTTTCAGTATAAAATTTTTTGTTATCGCTTTGGTTTTTTTAATATTTGATTTGGAAATATCTTTATTATTTCCTTGATCTAGTTATACCTCAAAAATTACAATAGATACACAATATATAATAATTTTTTTTATTTTTTTTTTAATTATAGGATTAATATATGAGTGAAAATTAAAATCTTTAGAATGAAATTAAAAATTAATATTTTTTTTTTTCTGCTCAAAAAAAAATAATTCTTTAAAATAATAATATATATAAAATTACCTATTATATGTACCTTAACTCTTTTTTTTTTACAATTAAATAATAATTAGTATCGAC